TATCAAACTGACTGCAATATTTTTCTGTCCGTGAGGATCCCGCCAGAGCCAGAGCGCCTTCTACTTCTAATAGTAATAATAGTAATAGGCCATGAACTAGATCAGAATCATTCTCAACGAATCCATACGAAGTGATCCAATTTTTTTCATCGTGTCTGGATGAAGACCAAAGATCTTGAGCGACCAATCCGGCAGAACAACTCAAAAGATAAAGAAGTATCGTGAATTTCTTCATGCTCGTTCCAAGTTCGAAGTACCATTTGTACAAATAAGAATCCCCTCCCTTACAGGATTTCTTCTTCATATAGATAGATATAGGATCTATGGGGCAATTACTTAGAAGTACATTTTGTGTAACAGCCCTTCCTATCTGATAGAAAAGGATCCCATGATCCTGAACCGATCTTATCTGGGATCGAAAATCCCAAGTTTTTCTATGAAGAGCTGATCTAATTGTATTAGTTTCTATAATGGATTTATTCTGTGTAATACTAATTGATAGGGCCTCATTGATAAGTGCTACAAGATCTCGCGCATTGGAACCCATGGTTATGGACCCGAATCCGTTAGTATGGAACATCTTCTTTTCCAGGTGAAATCCTCTAGTATATGAAAGAATGAAAAAGTGCTTTCGTTGTTGTGGAAGAAGAAGCCTTCGTATCTTAATGCATGTATTGAATTTCTTCGGAGCTATTAGAGCGGGATCCACTTTTTGGGGAATATGAGTCGAAGCAATAACAAGAATCTTTCCAGTGGAACATCTTTCACAATCCCTGGAGAGATAGTTCTCTAATAGACCGAGGGATAAGTAATTCGACTCATTCACATGCAGATCATGAATGTTTGGAATCCATATTATGCAAGGAGACATTGCTTTTGCTAATTCGAATTGAAGGGTGATATCAAATCGGTCTATTTTCGGCGTCATATACATAGTTAGCACATTCGTCATAGTTAGCAGCTCCGTATCAATATCAAGGTCATCATCACTATCATCAATATCGTCACTATCATCAATATCGTCACTATCATCAATATCGATATCATCAATAAGATAACCTTTAGGCTTGTCATCCAGGAACTTGTTCGGAAATACCGTAATGAAAGGAACATAGGAGTTTGTCGCTAGGTATTTGACCAAACAGGATCGTCCAGTTCCTATAGAACCTATCACTAAAATACCTCTAGAAGGGGATAGGGCTAAGCGGAGCGAAAAGGGTTTTCCATGAGAAGATGGGGAATGAAAAATATTAGCCCCACACGAGGTTTGTGAATAAGTGATTGTATGATAATGAGCAAGGAATATCCGTCTTTCTGCTAAACAGGATCTATTGAACTCATAATTCATTAGATCCTTTTGATGAATGTCAACTAAGTATCGTAAGGAAATTGATCCCGGTTGTTCAATCATTTGATAACCAGAGTCATTCTTTGATAAATGATCACTATGAGTCAGACTCAATAGAATTTGATCAATCCTTTTTTCTGTCGTTAAGGTGGAGAACTGAACCAAGAATTCTCTTTCTTCATCATCAATCGAATCACTGTTCGCGACCCAGAATTCTATTTTCTCATCAATCCAATCACCGTTCACGTTTTTTCTTTTTCTTATCAATGAATAGATCTCTTTACTTGTACGACTTATATGTCTCGTATTTCTCGAAAAAATGATTCGATTGATGGGATTTGGTATGATACTTACAAGATCGATGAGATTGATCTTCCAATCTTTCTTCTTAGAACGTATTGATTTGACCCCATAAGCGGGACCACCACCCAATAGCATGTTGCCACCAGAAGCAGAACCCCGTATTTCTTCCAGAGAATCTCCTAATTGTTCCAGAACAACTAGAAAGAGATTCTTTAACCAGAAAGGATTCAGTTCAGATGGAGGATACCTATCCAGAAGTTTTCGAAATTCCATCATGTATGATGGAATCATCAAAGATTTGATCTTTTCTAACTCTGTCTGTAACTCACTAGAGGCTCGGGAAACAAAGAGAAGATGTATACGAACGAGATATCCAGCAACAAGAAGAAGGAAAAAGATGGAATAGAGGAACTCCCGAGCATTTGTTGATCTCAGATGTGCCCATATCAATGGAACGGGTGACTCATTCTTTCGATGAATCATTTCTTCGGACAGAAGAAGATTCTGTAAACATTGACTCGAAATCTCACTTATCAGAGTCCATTGTGGAAGAATCTTCTGAAGAATTGGCCGTGATATATCTGATCCATGCATCATATCATGAAAAATGGATACAAATTTTTGACTACTACTCAGTATCGGCAATGGGTCTGAAAGAGTATCTAAAAGGGTGAAATTGAGATATTTGCACCCTGTCGAAGTAAGGAACCATGGCATATATGTTTGGAACAGATTCCATTTTGAGAGATTTGAAAAAGCACTATCTCGTTGAAAGGTTCTATACATCTGCCCTTTCTCAACGCATTTCTTTAGACAAAGACTCCGTTTTTTCCTCTTTCCGGATGGTAA